AAGATGATTTTTGTTTTTTAACAATTTGGGGAATGGAAGCAGAACTTCCTTTTGGTCCGCCCCGAAAACGTCCTTCTTTTTTTAAACCCATTTTTAAGGAATTCAAAAAACAAATTGCAAAATTAAAAAAGAAGTATTTTCGAGTTCTAACAGTTTTCAAAGAAAAAACCAAATTACTTCGAAAGATTTCAAAAGAAATCAAAAAATGGGTTTTCGGAGGTATTTTTTTTATAAAAAAAATAATAAAAGAACTTTCAAAAGTAAATCCAATTCTATTGTTTAGATTAAGAGAAGTATATAAATCGAACGAACTTAAAGAAGAAAAAGATTCCATGATAAGCAATGAGATAATTCACGAATCATTTAGTCAAATTGCATCTCCGAGTTGGACAAATTCTCCATTGACAGAAAAAAAAACGAAAGATGTCACTGATAGAACAAGTACAATCCGAAATCAACTAGAAAAAATCTCAAAAGAGAAAAAAAAAGTAACTCCAAGAATAAAAAATCTTAGTCCTAACAAAACAAATTCTAATGCTAAAAGATTTGAAAAATGGCAAATATTAAAAAGAAGAAATGCTCGATTAATCTGTAAATTACCCTCCCTTTTAAAAATTTTCATTGAAAAAATCTATACAGATATATTTGTATCTATCATTAATATGCCCAGAATAAATACAGAATTTTTTCTTAAATTAACAAAAAAATTTATTGATAAATTGATTTACAATAATGAAAGAAAACAAGCAACAATTAATACAAAAAAGAAAACTCCAATTTCGTTTATTTCGGCTATAAAAAAGCCACTTGATAAGATTCGAAATATTAAAGAAACTTCACGTATTTTTTATGACTTATCCTACATGTCACAAGCATATGTATTTTACAAATTATCACAAATAAAAATGAGTAACTCGGTAAGATCTGTTGTTCAATATCAAAATCAAAGAATACCCCCTTTTCTTAAGTCTAAAATAAAGGATTCTTTTGAAAGACAAGGAATGGATCATTCGAAATTAGCAAATAAGAAACTTCCGCGCTATGAAACGAATAAATGGAAAAACTGGTTAAAAGGGCATTTTCAATACCATTTATCTCAGATCAGATGGTCGAAATTAATACCAGAAAAATGGCGAAATAGAGTTCGCCAGCGTTGTATAGCCAAAAAGGCAAATTTTAGCAAGCAGCATTCATCTGAAAAAGATCTGTTAGTTGGTTCCAAAAAAAAACCTGAAGTCTATTTATTATCTACTGAAAAAGATAATTTTCGAAAATACTATAGATATAATCTTTTATCATATAAATTTATTAATTATGAAAATAAACCGGAATGCTTTTTTTATAGACCTCCCTTTCAAGGAAATAAGAAGCAAGAAATTTCTTATACTTATAACAGGTCTAAAACAAACCTTTTTGATATACGGAGGAACATCCCTATTCCAAATGATCTAGGGCAGGTTGATATTCCATATATGGAAAAACCAGCTGATAGAAAATATTTTGCTTGGAAAATTTTCAATTTTTATCTTAGACAAAAAGTCGATATTGAGGCCTGGATCCTAATTGATACCAATAGGTATCAAAATGCGGACATTCGTACTAACAACTCTCAAATAATTTTAAAAAAAAATATTTTCTATTTTATGATTCCAGAAACCAATTCACAAAATTCCCACAAAGGGTTTTTTGATTGGATGGGAATGAATGAAAAAAGGCTAAAGCGTCCTATATCGAATCTGGAGTTTTGGCTCTTCCCAGAATTTGTGTTACTTTATAAGGCATATAAAATGAAACCTTGGTTTATACCAAGCAAATTACTTCTTTTAAATTTAAATAGTAGTAAAAATATAAATATTAATGAAAAGAAAAAGATAAATTTGTTGATAGCATCGAATAAAAAGCATCGAAATGAAGAAGAAGCCATAAGCCAAGGAGATCGCGGATCTGTTTTCTCACAACAAAAAGATATTGAAGAAAATTATGCAAGCTCGGACATGAAAAAGAAAAAACAATACAAAAGCAATACAGAAGCAGAACTCGATTTCTTCCTGAAACATTATTTGCTTTTTCAATTGAGATGGGACGCAACTTTGAATCAAAGAATGATCAATAATATCAAGATCTATTGTCTCCTGCTTAGACTGATAGATCCAAGAAAAATTACTATATCCTCCATTCAAAAGAGAGAAATGAGTTTGGATATAATGTTGATTCAAAAGAATTTGACTCTCTCAGAGTTGATGAAGAAAGGAGTATTGATTGTACAACCACTTCGTCTGTCTGGCAAAAAAGACGGACAATTTATTATGTACCAAACCATAGGTATTTCGTTGCTTCATAAGAGTAAGCATCAAATTAATCAAAAATATCAAGAGCAAAGATATGTTTCTAAGAAAAATTTGGATGAAACTATTTTACCACATCAAAGAATAACCGCAAATAGAGACAAAAAGCATTTTTATTTACTTGTTCCGGAAAATATTTTATCGTTTAAACGTCGTAGAAAAGTGAGAATTCTAATTTGTTTCAATTCAAAGAATATAAATTCTATAGATAGAAATCTAGTATTTTGGAATGAAAAGAACGTAACAAACAGCATCCAAGTTTCACATGACAATATTAATAGAGAGAAAAATAAATTAATGAAATTAAAGCTCTTTCTTTGGCCTAATTATCGATTAGAAGATTTAGCTTGTATGAATCGTTATTGGTTTGATACCAATAATGGCAGTCGTTTCAGTATGTTAAGAATACATCTGTATCCGCGATTGAAATTCTGCGAATAATACACTTTTTCTATATATCCTAGATCCTATTTCTATATACCCTAGAATAGAAAATAGAATTTCTAGGGTATATGAAAGTAAACAAATAGACAGATCATGCGCTTTTCTTATCTCACATCTCATTCGAGTATCCAATATGAAATGACTTTGACTAATATCTCAATTAAATCTCGAAATAAATTAACAGAAACTTCTGAATTTTAGGTCTACATTTTTCGATGCGGAAATGTACCAATCGTTTTCTATTCCTATCTAAATAGAATTTCAAATTTGATTGATTGGTCTGAATTCAGAAAATTAGGAGTTATTTGCATTAAATTATTGTATATACCACATAAAAACTAATAGCATTATTATTACTGATCGGTAAAATCCATATCTGGACAAGGAAAAAGGAGCATTTTTTTATGGTAAAAAATTCAGTAATTTCGATTATTTCTCAAAAAGAAAACGAAGAAAATAAAGGGTCTGTTGAATTTCAAGTATTCAGTTTCACCACGAAGATAAGGAGACTTACTTCACATTTGGAATTGCACAAAAAAGACTTTTCATCTCAGAGAGGTTTGCGCAAAATTTTGGGAAAACGTCAACGACTACTAGCCTATTTGTCAAAAAGAAGGAGAGGACGCTATAAAGAATTAATTGATGAGTTGGATATTCGAGAAATAAAAACGCGTTAATTTGAAGCACGATACCATTTGATGAGCTTAGTCATTTAAATTTGAATGAACTTCTTTTTACTTTCAGAAATGCATGGAAGACTGACTCGGGAAAAACTTATGATTACACCAATTACAAGAAATGACCTTATGATAGTGAATATGGGGCCTCACCACCCATCAATGCATGGTGTTCTTCGACTGATCGTTACTCTCGATGGTGAAGATGTTATTGACTGTGAACCTATATTAGGTTATTTACATAGAGGAATGGAGAAAATTGCGGAAAATCGAACAATTATACAATATTTGCCTTATGTAACACGTTGGGATTATTTAGCTACCATGTTTACAGAAGTAATAACTGTAAATGGGCCTGAACAGCTAGGCAATATTCAAGTACCTAAAAGGGCTAGCTATATTAGAGCTATTATGCTGGAGTTGAGTCGTATCGCTTCCCATTTGTTATGGCTTGGCCCTTTTATGGCAGATATTGGGGCACAGACCCCCTTTTTCTATATTTTTCGAGAACGAGAATTGATATATGACCTATTCGAGGCTGCTACCGGTATGCGCATGATGCATAATTATTTTCGTATCGGAGGGGTCGCTGCTGATCTACCTTATGGATGGGTAGATAAATGTTTGGATTTTTGCGATTATTTTTTAACTGGGGTTGCTGAATATCAAAAGCTTATTACCCGAAATCCTATTTTTTTAGAACGAGTGGAAGGCGTAGGTATTATTGGCGGAGAAGAAGCACTAAATTGGGGTTTATCGGGGCCAATGCTACGAGCTTCCGGAATACAATGGGATCTTCGTAAAGTTGATCATTATGAGTGTTACGACGAATTTGATTGGGAGATTCAATGGCAAAAAGAAGGGGATTCATTAGCTCGTTATTTAGTACGAATTAGTGAAATGACAGAATCCATAAAAATAATCCAACAAGCCTTGGAAGGAATTCCAGGGGGGCCGTATGAGAATTTAGAAAGCCGGCGCTTTGATAGAATAAAAGACCCTGAATGGAATGATTTTGAATATCGATTTATTAGTAAAAAGCCTTCTCCCACTTTTGAATTGTCCAAGCAAGAACTTTATGTAAGAGTCGAAGCACCAAAAGGAGAATTGGGAATTTTTCTGATCGGAGATCAGAGTGTTTTTCCTTGGCGATGGAAAATCCGACCGCCGGGGTTTATCAACTTGCAAATTCTTCCGCAGTTAGTTAAAAGAATGAAATTGGCTGATATTATGACGATACTAGGTAGTATAGATATCATTATGGGAGAAGTTGATCGTTGAAATGATAATTGATATAATAGAAATAGAAGCTATCCATTCTTTTTCCAGATTGGAATCCTTAAAAGAATTTTATGGAATCATAGGGCTGCTTGTCCCTATTTTCATTCTTGTATTAGGAATCACACTGGGTGTTCTAGTAATTGTTTGGTTAGAAAGAGAAATATCCGCAGGGATACAGCAACGTATTGGACCCGAATACGCGGGGCCTTTGGGAATTCTTCAAGCTTTAGCCGATGGTACAAAACTACTTTTCAAAGAAAATATTCTTCCATCTAGAGGAGATACTCGTTTATTCAGTATTGGTCCATCCATAGCAGTCATATCCATTTTACTAAGTTATTCAATAATTCCCTTTAGTTGTCGCTTTATTCTAGCTGATCTTAGTATTGGTGTTTTTTTATGGATCGCCATTTCAAGTCTTGCTCCCGTTGGATTGCTTATGTCAGGATATGGATCAAATAATAAATATTCCTTTTTAGGTGGATTAAGGGCTGCTGCTCAATCAATTAGTTATGAAATACCATTAACTCTATGTGTATTATCAATATCTCTACGTGTGATTCGGTGAGACATAAAAATTCCCCCATTTCTTTTCTTTCTAACAAGAAAGTTAAATGATTTGAATATCGATTTTTTTATTCATCATTGAGTTGATGAATTAAACCAGATAGTTCTATAGAGTGAAATAAAACGGCTTACAAACTTGCTGTTAAAAGAATGAAATCTCATTTCCTACGTACAAGAATAAGAATTAAGTGAAAGTAAACATAAGCAGTCAAGGCTGTTTACCCCAAGATTGGCTGATGACTTGAAGCGGGTTTAAAAGATCAATTGTATGGGTTTTTTCTATGCTATTACCATAGCATAGATGTATTATCCTAATGAAAGATTAAAAAAACGAGTGGATGGTTAGGAAGACCAAGATACACAAAGGATTAGTAATGGAGATTCTGAAAATTATCCAATAGGATATTTTTGTTATAGAAAAATAATTCGAATTGGGGCTTTAAGTTGGTAGAAATTCTTAAGAAGTACTCCCCATGATTTCGACCCAGAGTATGTTCCTGTCCACCGATTAAGTAAATAACTATCAAAACGAAGAAATCTTTTACTTTTGATAATGCGAATAATACCGCTTTTCTGAGAAAGGAGAATAGGAACGAAATCCAATTCTTGTTATGCAATGCCTAAATTCTTTTTCGTAATCGAAAACGAGAAGTTGAAATATCTATGGGATATTCCTCTAAAAAGTATTTTTTCTCATTCAAGGATAAGTTTTTAATCAAAAAAGAAAAATGAAAATTCTTAAAATATGAGATCAATTCAGAAGCACTTTTTTATTATAATTATAAATATAGCAGACAGAATTCCATTAGTCTAATTCTAGGCCTTAGGATAAGAGTTTTATTCTCTATCGATCCTACCAATTTGAAAGGTTCTTAGATTGATTTGTGACCTATGAGGAGCCGTATGAGGTGAAAATCTCATGTACGGTTCTGTAATAGCGATGAAAGCAGTGATGTTATTGTCGACTATGATTATCTAACAGTTTAAGTACAGTTGATATAGTTGAAACACAATCCAAATATGGTTTTTGGGGATGGAATTTGTGGCGTCAACCTATAGGGTTTATCATTTTTCTAATTTCTTCTCTAGCCGAGTGTGAGAGATTACCTTTTGATTTACCAGAAGCAGAAGAAGAATTAGTAGCTGGTTATCAAACCGAATATTCAGGTATAAAATTTGGCTTATTTTATGTTGCTTCGTATCTAAATCTACTAATTTCTTCATTATTTGTAACAGTTCTTTACTTGGGGGGGTGGAATCTTTCTATTCCAAACCTATTTGATCCTGAGTTATTTGACATAAATCAAAGAGGGAAGGTTTTTGGAACAATAATCGGTATCTTTATTACACTGGCTAAAACTTATTTGTTCTTATTCATTTCTATTGCAACAAGATGGACTTTACCAAGACTGAGAATGGACCAACTATTAAATCTTGGATGGAAATTTCTTTTACCTATTTCTTTGGGTAATCTATTATTAACGACTTCGTTCCAACTTCTTTCACTGTAAAGGAATAGAATATTCTATTCTTCATAACTTGTCTCAAACAAGAGAAAGAAACGAGTAAATTTATTTATAGATATTCCGACATGTTCCCTATGCTAACTCGGTTCTTGAACTCTGGTCAACAAACAATACGAGCTGCCAGGTACATTGGTCAAGGTTTCGTGATTACCTTGTCCCATGCAAATCGTTTACCTGTAACTATTCAATACCCCTACGAAAAATGGATTACATCAGAACGTTTCCGAGGCCGAATCCACTTTGAATTTGATAAATGCATTGCTTGTGAAGTATGTGTTCGTGTATGTCCTATAGATTTACCCGTTGTAGATTGGAAATTGCAAGTGGATATTCGAAAGAAACGATTACTTAATTACAGTATTGATTTTGGAATTTGTATATTTTGTGGTAATTGTGTTGAGTATTGTCCAACAAATTGTTTATCAATGTCCGAAGAATATGAGCTTTCTACTTATAATCGTCATGAATTGAATTATAATCAAATTGCTTTAGGTCGGTTACCGGTCTCAATAATTGAAGATTACACAATTCGAACAATTTCTTCGAATTTACCTCAACTCAACAATGTATAAAACTCTCGCTTTACAAAACATTTATAAATTCAAAAAAAAAGCTTTTGAAATTTTTTGGAGTTAAAGGGATCAGGTTTTTGCTTGGTGAATACAGAAGAACGGTTAGTTGGTGAGGGTCGTGGCTTGATTTTCATTTAAAATGACTTTCTATTCGAATAATGTAATAATATAAAATATAAAGATAAAGTTTTAACCTTTGCTTTCGAAACAAAAAAAAAGCAGTCCTGTATTTACATCAATCCAAATCATCCCGATTCATTCAAATTCAATTAAATTAATATGTATATGTTAAAATAAAAAAAAAAAGGATAACTTCTTTTTTCCTGGTCAGGTCAACAAAGACATGAAATATTTCGATTTTTTTGATAAAATCAAATGGATTTACCCGGACCAATACACGATTTTCTTTTAGTCTTTCTAGGATCGGGTCTTATATTAGGAAGTCTGGCAGTAGTATTACTTCCGAATCCAATTTATTCGGCCTTTTCGTTGGGATTGGTTCTTTTTTGTATATCCTTATTCTATATTCTATCGAACTCCTATTTTGTAGCTGCTGCGCAGCTCCTTATTTATGTAGGAGCTATAAATGTTTTAATAATTTTTGCTGTGATGTTTATGAATGGTTCAGAATATTACAAAGATTTTCACCTTTGGACCGTTGGGGATGGGGTTACTTCAATGATTTGTACAAGTCTTTTTATTTCACTAATTACTACTATTCCAGATACGGCCTGGTATGGGATCAGCTGGACTACAAAATCAAATCATATTTTAGAACAAGATTTTATAAGTAATAGCCAACAAATTGGAATTCATTTAGCAACGGATTTTTTTCTTCCATTTGAACTCATTTCAATAATCCTTTTAGTCGCTTTAATAGGTGCTATTTCTATAGCTCGTCAATAAGAAATCAACAAGTAATTCAAATCGAATTAACTAACACAAAAGCTATAATTTGTTAATTTGAATTACTTTTTTTTTAATCGAATAGAAAGGCTTTCGTTTTATATCGATCTATTACCAATCGATTTTCCTGTTTCATATTTGTTATTTGTTAGAATCGAGTCTATTCAATTATTGTTCAGATTAAAACGAATCAAAATTGATAAGGAGTTGATTAATGATGCTCGAACATATACTTGTTTTGAGTGCCTATTTATTTTCTGTTGGTATCTATGGATTGATCACAAGTCGAAATATGGTTAGAGCCCTTATGTGCCTTGAACTTCTATTAAATTCAGTTAATATAAATTTTGTAACATTTTCTGATATTTTTGATAATCGTCAATTAAGAGGAGACATTTTTTCCATTTTTGTTATAACTATTGCAGCCGCTGAAGCAGCTATTGGACCGGCTATTGTTTCATCAATTTATCGTAACAAAAAATCAACTCGTATTAACCAATCAAACTTGTTGAATAAATAGTATTCATTCATTGTACCGGTGGAAAATTGAATATTTAGAAATAAGTTCAAATTAATAGGTTTGAGACCTGTAAGGTATGATTGTGGTTGCAAAAACACAAGAAATCAAAGTATTTTGGTCCTTTTTGATAAAGAAATTTGGAAGAAAATTGATTATGATCACTCATTGATTCGTCCGGTATCTAACTTATAGGATTCATTTATAAGTTAGTTTACTAGATCGAAAATTTATGACGTTCAAAATGGATAGATCCAATGTCACATTCAGTAAAGATTTATGATACATGTATAGGATGTACCCAATGTGTCCGGGCGTGCCCCACCGATGTATTAGAAATGATACCTTGGGATGGATGTAAAGCTAAACAAATCGCTTCTGCCCCAAGGACCGAAGACTGCGTTGGTTGTAAGAGGTGTGAATCCGCGTGTCCAACGGATTTTTTGAGTGTTCGGGTTTATTTATGGCATGAAACAACTCGCAGTATGGGTCTAGCTTATTGATACATTCCATAAAACTCTACTTGAATCCATTTTTCTTTTTTTTTTTACCGACAAAATCCGTGCTCAATTGAATTTGATTTTGAGCACGGATTTTTATGGCCCAAGCGTATCTTGTCTTTACCACGAACCATTTTCCTTGTTTAACAATAATTGTGGTTTTGCCAATATTTGCAGGTTGCTTAATTTTTTTTCTTCCACATAGGGGAAATCAAGTAATCCGTTGGTATACTATATGTATGTGTATTTTAGAACTTCTTCTAACGACTTATGCATTTTGCTATCATTTTCAATCAGACGACCCATTAATCCAACTAATAGAGGATTATAAATGGATCCTTTTTTTGGATTTTCATTGGAGATTAGGAATAGATGGACTCTCGATAGGACCCATTTTACTAACGGGATTCATCACTACTTTAGCTACTTTAGCGGCTTGGCCAGTGACTCGAGATTCTCGATTATTTCATTTCCTGATGTTAGCAATGTACAGTGGACAAATAGGATTATTTTCTTCTCGAGATCTTTTACTTTTTTTTCTCATGTGGGAGTTAGAATTAATTCCCGTTTATCTACTTGTATCCATGTGGGGAGGAAAAAAACGCCTGTATTCGGCTACAAAATTTATTTTGTACACGGCAGGGGGTTCTATTTTTCTTTTAATGGGAGTTCTGGGTGTCGGTTTATATAGTTCTACTGAACCAACATTAAATTTTGAAATATTGGCTAATCAGTCCTATCCTGCGGCCTTGGAAATATTATTTTATAGTGGATTTTTTCTTGCTTTTGCTGTCAAATTACCAATCATACCCCTACATACATGGTTACCAGATACCCACGGAGAAGCGCATTATAGTACTTGTATGCTTCTAGCCGGAATCTTATTAAAAATGGGAGCGTATGGATTAGTTCGGATCAATATGGAATTTTTTCCTCATGCTCATTCTCTATTTTCTCCTTGGTTGATAATAGTGGGCGCAATGCAAATAATCTATGCAGCTTCAACATCTCTGGGTCAACGGAATTTAAAAAAAAGAATAGCCTATTCCTCTGTATCTCATATGGGTTTTATAATTATAGGAATTGGTTCTATCACGGATATGGGGCTCAACGGAGCCCTTTTACAAATAATCTCTCATGGATTTATCGGTGCTGCACTTTTTTTCTTGGCCGGAACAACTTATGATAGAATACGTCTTCTTTATCTTGATGAAATGGGTGGAATAGCTATCCCAATGCCAAAAATGTTCACGATGTTCAGTAGTTTTTCGATGGCCTCCCTCGCATTACCAGGTATGAGTGGTTTTGTTGCCGAATTAATAGTATTTTTTGGATTAGTTACTAGTCCAAAATTTCTTTTAATGACAAAAATCCCAATTACTTTTGTAATGGCAATTGGAATGATATTAACCCCTATTTATTTATTATCTATGTTACGCCAGATGTTCTATGGATACAAGATATTTAACGGCCCAAACTCTTATTTTTTTGATTCTGGGCCGCGAGAATTATTTCTTTCAATAGCTATTTTTTTACCCGTACTCGGTATTGGTATATACCCAGATTTCGTTCTTTCACTATCAGTTGAAAAGGTTGAAGTTATCCTATCTAATTCTTTTTATAGATCGTTTTTTTATTGATAAAAAAATGAAAAAACGATCTTATCGTTTCCAAAGAGGTTCGTTGTACAATGAAAAAAAAAGAAGGCTTTTTCTTCTCTTGTGTTAAGTAAAAAAAAATAAATTTGAACTAGAACTGGCGAGAGTGCCGCGAATCAAAGTCACGGGGCTCTCGCTAGTTCACACAAAATGATATTCATATGCGTTGTATGCTTTTCTATTCCTATTCGTAAGTAGTAAGCTTTTTGAATTTAATTAGATGTTAATGTAAATGAACCATAACTATGTAACCCTATTCCTAATAGATTTACTCCAAAATAGCATATCCAAATTATAAGAAACCCAATAAACGCTACAATTGCTGAATTTGTACCCTTCCATTTTATATTTGTTTGAGTATGTAAATAAATTGCAAATATGATCCAAGTAATAAAGGCCCAAGTTTCTTTTGGGTCCCAACTCCAATAGGATCCCCATGCTTCGTTAGCCCATACTGCTCCAGAAAGAATTCCTATCGTTAAAAAGAGAAATCCTAGACTAATAACCCGATAACTCCAATAATCCAATTGTTGAATCAATTGCGACTTATAATAATTTATTGGAGAAAAAAAAGAAGTTTTTTGTAAAACATTTTTTCCTTTTCCTTCATTCATGTATTTGACTTTACCAAGTAAAAATGACTCATTTAAATTTAATAAACGATTATTCGTAGAAAAAAATCTTCTATTTTTTCTAACTGTAATGACTAGAAGTGATACTGATAATAATGATCCACATAAAAGGGCTACATATCCTAATATCATCATACTTACATGCATTATTAACCACTCGGACTGAAGAGCGGGTACTAATATTGTGGATTCGTGTATTTCAGTTAAAAGACCTGAGGTAGCAAATCCCTGGGAAAAAATAACACTTGGGCGAATTATTGTGTTTAGAATATTTTTTTCTTTTTTGAAATATGGAACGATATAAATAAAAGAAAAACTCCATGAAAGGAAGATTAACGATTCATATAAATCACTTAGTGGAAAATGTTTTGAATAAATCCAACGAGAAATTAATAATCCTGTTATACACAAAAAGATCATTATCATGCCCTTTTCGGATGAATCATATAGTTTTACGATTTCATCGACAAAAAAGGTTATCAAATTAATTGTAATTAGAATTGAAACAGTCGCAAAAGAAATATGAGTTAATATATGCTCTAAAGTTGAAAATATCATAAAAAAAAGTTCCTTAATTATAAAATCGAAATCCGAAATTGAATTCATTATTATTCATTATAGGATCTATTTTATTTTTTTAGGACATGTCATGCCGCCACTCGGACTCGAACCGAGATGCTCTAGCACTGCTTCCTAAGAGCAGCGTGTCTACCAATTTCACCATAGCGGCTTGTCTTGACCCTATAATAGCCTATGAATAAGAAATCGTCTAGATTTAAGAATGCAATATTTTGTTGGAAAGATTCAAATTGATGAATACAAATTTCTTCAAATATGTACTTGAAGATTCATTGTTTTAGTTTTATTGTGGGTTTTAGACTTGGAACTCTTGTAAAAGCAGCAAGTTTTACTATGCATTAAGCCCCCCCAAAAAAACATTTTTTAAAATTTACCGTTTTTGAGTTATTTGATTTTAATTTCAAAAAGTACAACCCAAAAATCTGTTTTATGAATGAACCAAAAAAGATTTTAGATTATTCAAAATTCACACCCATTTATCCAGAATATTTTCATTAAGTATTTTTGCGTGAATTGATGGGAAGAGATATATGGGCTCTATATAAGAATTTATAGAAATTAAAAAGTAAGAAAGTTGTGCAAAAAATATTTATAGTACAAATAGGTTGATGGGAAAAAAAGACTCCCATTCTGGAAAGAAAATAGACCAAAATTTAAATCAAGTATCTTGTGTTTTTTTGTTAAAAAAACTTTGTTTGAATTCGGTCAAAGTAACCAGAAGAATTCCATTTCCTGGTGAATTAATCAATGGGAAATGGAATTGGGGAATTTTTTTTTTTGAAACGGAAGCGTTCCATTTTTGAGTCAGGTCGATTTATATTGTTCTAAGGTTTTCCGCTTTATTTCTTAATAACTTATTTTTTGATTTTATTTGCCTGTCGCACAAAAAAACTTTTTGAAGTCCCGGTAGAAAGAGATTTCCCTAAAGAAAATGCTTTTAACGCCGCCCAATAGCCTTTCCTTTTCCAAAAATTTTTACGAATACGCTTTTTTGATGCAGAAGTACGTTTTTTTGGAACTGCCATTTAAATAAAATGAAGAGATTACTCATTCGTATAGCTGGATGTGAAAGACATCTATTGTTCAAAAAAAATCTGCGCTTTTCTAGATCATTTTTTTTCTAAAATTTTAAAAGAATAGACTATGAACGATATGGTATGGTAAAGTCTCATAAAATTTTTCTAAAAAAAAGAAGAATATTTTGAGTAACTTGTCCAAATTTGACTTGAATTTTCAAATTAGAAGGAGACTCATAATTTTGTCTTTCATATGATTTGACCAATTGGAACTTCTTGATTTGAATATTTGCAATATTTACAAGAAATTCAGAAAGAAGAAAGAATAAGTAAAAATGAAAAAAAAATATTTTTATATTTTAGTTAGTGCATATTTTCATTTTTTTATTGACTCCTTTCAAAAGAAGTAAAATCCGATAAATCGGAAACAATTAATTATGTAATTATGAATTTCAATTTTCTTATGCAACAAACATATCAATATGGGTGGATTTTACCTTTCGTTCCACTTCCAGTTCCTATGTTAATAGGAGTGGGCCTTCTTCTTTTTCCGACAGCAACAAAAAATCTTCGTCGTATGTGGGCTTTTCCAAGTATTTTATTGTTAAGTATAGTCATGATTTTTTCAACTAATCTGTCTATTCAGCAAGTAAATAGCAGTTCTATCCACCAATATGTATGGTCTTGGACACTCGATAATGATTTTTCTTTAGAATTCGGCTGCTTAATCGATCCACTTACTTCTATTATGTCAATGTTAATCACTACTGTTGGAATCATGGTTCTTATTTATAGTGATAATTATATGGCTCACGATCAAGGATACTTGAGATTTTTTGCTTATATGAGTTTTTTCAGTACTTCCATGGTAGGATTAGTTACTAGTTCAAATTTGATACAAATTTATTTTTTTTGGGAATTGGTTGGAATGTGTTCCTATCTATTAATAGGGTTTTGGTTTACGCGACCTCCTGCATCAAATGCTTGTCAAAAAGCATTTGTAACTAACCGTGTAGGGGATTTTGGTTTATTATTAGGAATTTTAGGTTTTTATTGGATAACAGGTAGTTTTGAATTTCGGGATTTATTCGAAATACTCAATAACTTGATTTATAATAATGAAGTTAATTTTTCCTTTGTTACTTTGTGTGCTGCTTTATTATTTGCCGGTGCGGTTGCTAAGTCTGCACAATTTCCCCTTCATGTGTGGTTACCTGATGCTATGGAGGGACCCACTCCTATTTCGGCTCTTATACACGCTGCTACTATGGTAGCAGCGGGGATTTTTCTTGTAGCTCGCCTTCTCCCTCTTTTCCTGGTTATACCCCATATAATGAATTTCATCTCGTTGATCGGCACAATAACACTATTATTAGGAGCTACTTTAGCTCTTGCTCAAAAAGACATTAAAAGAGGTTTAGCCTATTCGACAATGTCTCAATTGGGTTATATGATGTTAGCGCTAGGAATGGGGTCTTATCGAAGTGCTTTATTTCATTTGATTACTCATGCTTATTCCAAAGCGTTATTATTTTTAGGGTCTGGGTCTGTTATTCATTCAATGGAAACTGTTGTTGGCTATTCTCCGGATAAAAGTCAGAATATGGTTCTTATGGGTGGTTTAACAAAACATGTACCAATTACCAAAACTTCTTTTTTTTTAGGTACACTTTCTCTTTGTGGTATTCCGCCTCTTGCTTGTTTTTGGTCAAAAGATGAAATTCTTAATGATAGTTGGTTGTATTCGCCAATTTTCGCAATAATAGCTTGGGCCACCGCA